TTGATCAAGGAGATTTTGATACCGATCGATTAATCTGAACTCTTCTCAATTGGCGTATACTGGCTTGGCGACAATTACTAACCGATTCTTCGGAGAATCGTGCAGAGTCGGGGTCCCAAGGTTCAAATCAGAGGCAGGGGAAGGAATATCTAATCCTAGAACTAGCTAGTATATATCTCGATGAACATCTTTTCATTCCGACTAATAATGTTGTTAATGCTGAAATTGGTTGCTACGTTACTTTGTTGTACCAACAACGAGTCTTGAAAAACACTTCAAATAACATAGAAGCTTATTTATAATCATATGTACTGCCTTTATTAGATGCACTTTCGATCATGAAAAGTTTATTAACTAAGAGTGATCTACAAACTAGTATAAATTTTCTTTCTCAAACTCTGCAAAACCGAACCACTGGTATAAATAAACTAGGCACATTTCTAACATTGGGCCCAGCAAACTGAAATCTTGCGAGAGATGAAACGGTTTTCTTCTCCACCAGCGCAATTGCCAATAACGATCGAACCTATACTCGGGTCACCTCTATAAATAAAAATACCTGTGGACTATCGATAGGACTAATCAAATGCTTGAGACTCTGGCTGGGCAAGTAAATAGAATTGAAAGAACAGTGGGTTCTTTTACTTCAGTCGGGGACTCCCAAAATAATAGTTGAAATATATGTTCTTGTTTGATTGGATCAACGGATGATAAGTTTGAGGAACTTCCGTCAGATACAGCAGGATAACGGAAGATTTACAAAAATATGGATCTCCCCAGGTAGGATTTGAACCTACGACCAATCGGTTAACAGCCGACCGCTCTACCACTGAGCTACTGAGGAACAATGCAAAGAGTTCAATCTTATACCAAAGACTCTTGTTCTTCAAACCGACCTGTGACCGGTTCGTGAACCGTTAAAAAACCCAAAGCTTTCTCCAGAACTTTGAAAACTTCGCATACACCTTACTTTCTATTATATAGAAAAGAGATAACGATAGCAATCCCTTTTGCCTCCCCAAGGAAAGCCTCCGATACAAAGGGAGGCAGTCAACCATCACCATGTCTCCACTGTCCCCATATTGATCAATCGATTTCAACAGTGCTGCAATCTTGCCAGTTTACTAAGTATACTTACTCTACCGAAGGGCAACAAAGACCTCTCTAGCCCTGCCGGAAAAAAAAAGGCCTGTTTTTTCTTTTAAAGGCTAGCTAGTAGTAAGATAGTCTCAACTTAATTTACTTATCTTTCCAACTCTCTTCCTTAAATGAAGCGAAGCATATATTATAGTACTTGAAATTGTTACTTAATTACAAAATTTATTTCAATCAAACAAAGAAAGTTACCCCGTTGGTCCTCTCACCTCTCTGCCTACTCCATGCTGTAGAGCCGATCATAGGCTGGTTGAATGCTAGAACACGTAAGATTCTATCCGATCTGCCCAGTCGTTTTGGTAGATGAAGTAGTGAGAGTAGGAAGTGGGGAAGTGAGAGGAATCAGTATCAGCAATCATACCATCATTACTTCAATTTTGAAAATTATACTTAATCAACAATCCTAACTCGTGTCTAGTTCACCATAACTGAAGTATGTTATGATGAAAAGAAAGATTTGTAGTGAAAAGTAATAAAGATTTAACTCAAATTTGAGTAATTGGAGAAGGAGATATTCGGAGTGAAAATAGCAGTTTATGGGAAAGGTGGAATCGGTAAATCGACGACGAGTTGTAATATTTCCATTGCTCTAGCGAGGCGTGGAAAACGAGTCTTGCAAATTGGATGTGACCCTAAACATGATAGTACTTCTACCTCGACTGGTTTCTTAATACCTACTATTATAGATATTTTACAATCTAAAGATTATCATTATGAGGATGTTTGGCCCGAAGATGTTATTTATAAGGGTTATGGGGGGGTAGATTGTGTAGAAGCAGGAGGACCACCTGCAGGAGCCGGGTGTGGAGGTTATGTTGTGGGAGAAACAGTTAAACCATTAAAAGAATCAAATGCTTTTTATGAATATGATATTATTTTATTTGATGTATCAGGTGATGTTGCTTGTGGTGGTCCCGCTGCCCCGTTAAACTACGCAGATTATTGCATTATTATTACGGATAACGGATTCGACGCATTATTTGCAGCTAACCGTATTGCTGCCTCTGTTAGGGAGAAAGCTCGTACACATCCATCACGATTAGCAGGTTTAGTTGGGAATCGCACATCTAAAAGAGATTTGATTGATAAGTATGTAGAAGCTTGTCCAATGCCGGTATTAGAAGTATTACCTCTTATTGAAGACATTCGAGTATCTCGAGTGAAAGGAAAAACCTCATTCGAAATGGTTGAATTTCAACCATTTCTTAACTACGTTTGTGAATCCTATTTAAATATAGCAGATCAAATTTTGTCTCAACCTGAGGGTGTTGTACCAAAAGAAATTCCAGATCGCGAATCATTTAGTTTACTTTCTGATTTTCATTTGAATCCTACTAACGATGATAAAGAGAAGAAAAATCAAGAAACTTTAGTTGATTTTATGATTATCTAAAATATAAATTATTTTGTTCATTCATTTCGTTTATCCCTTCATGAAATACTCCCCATGTCAATTCAAATATCTGAAACTCTCACTTTTGAATGCGAAACAGGTAATTACCATACTTTTTGTCCCATTAGTTGTGTAGCTCGGTTATACCAAAAAATAGAAGATAGTTTTTTCTTAGTGATAGGTACAAAGACATGTGGTTATTTTTTACAAAATGCGCTTGGGGTTATGATTCTTGCAGAATCACGTTATGCTATGGCAGAATTAGAGGAGGGAGATATTCCAGCTCAATTAAATGATTATGAAGAATCGAAAAGACTTTGTTTTCAAATAAAGAAAGATAGAAATCCTAGTGTTACTATATGGATCGGTACGTGTACAACCGAGATAATCAAAATGGATCTGGAAGGAATGGCACCCAAGTTAGAAGTGGAACTCGGAGTACCCGTTGTAGTAGCAAGAGCAAATGGACCAGACTATGCTTCTACTCAAGGGGAGGATACCGTACCAGCTGCTATGGCTCACCGTCGTCCCGAACGAGATTTATTAATCAATACAGATAAAGTTGTACAGAATCAGACTATACAAGATCTTCTTTCTTTGGCTTCTCCCGAAAGAAAAGAAGAGACTCCCAAACCTCTGGAATTGGAGAATCATCTTCCACTGGTGCTCCTCGGATCTTTACCTTCAACAGTGGCTTCCCAACCTAGTTTGGAATCAAAGCGTCAATCTATTCAAGTATCTGGTTGGTTACCGGCTCAAAGATATACCGATCTTTCATCATTAGGTGATGGAGTTTATGTTTGTGGTGTTAATCCTCTCTCAAGCCGAACAGCAACAACTTTGATACGACGTCGGAAATGTAAATTAATTGGAGCACCCTTTCTAATTGGTCCTGATGGAACACGTGCTTGGATTGAAAAAATAAGTTCCGTTTTTGGGATCAAGACCAAGGGTTTAGAAGAGAGAGAATAACAAGTGTGGGAAAGTCTAAAGAATTATCTTAACTTAGTACGTGGAAAATCAGTCTTTTTTATGGGGGATAACCTCCCAGAAATATCTCTAGCAAGATTTTTAATTCGATGCGGAACGATTGTTTATGAAATTGGTATTCCGTATATGGATAAGAGGTATCAAGCTGCTGAACCGGGACCTTTACGAGATACCTGTAGAGAAATGTGTGCACCTATGCCGAGAATTGTGGAAAAGCCAGATAATTATAATCAGATATAGCGTATGCGTGAATTACAACCAGATTTAGCCATAACTGGAATGGCTCATGCTAATCCACCAGAAGCGAGAGGAATTAACACAAAATGGTCAGTTGAATTTACTTCTGCTCAGATTCATGGATCTACTAATGCCAAAGATGTGCCTGAACTTGTGACCCGTCCTTTACGACGTAATAATAGTTTGGAAGATTTAGGTTGGACTAATTTAGTAAAGAGAGACAATAAAATAAAAGTAATTTAATCATTTTTTTTCACCTCTCTTTCCAAATGCTCAGAATAGTTTGAAAATTAGAAACTTATTAATCAGTTAAATATTTTAATATTATAAAAATATTTAACTGATTGATCGAATCGAAACAGGGGAGAAACATAAAACCTTATAATAAATTTTATTGGACCTTACCTACATATGCATATAAAAAATTTATGGAATTCATTCCATTTCACTCCTATGCTCCTGAGGAAGGTATTCCACTACGATAACAAGCATTACTTTACTGCTTTCTGTACTACGGGCCCAAATTTTATCATGGATAAATATTTCAGGTCCCCCGATTCTATTTGGACTATACTATGGATTTCCTACAACACTACCTACAGGTCCTTCTCAAATCTTATCTACTAGAGCTTTTCTATTAGAAGGAAATCTTAGTGGGTTAATGGCTTTAGGTGGTTCAACTTCAGGACAACTAATAATATTTCTATCAATATACTATTCGCCTCTCTATGTAATGCTATTAAAACCTCATGCAATCACTTCACTTACTTTACCATATGCTTCGCTTTATTGGTACAAAATAAAAGATCTTTCCAATTATCAGTCTTTACGCCCTACAACATCACTTCATGATAGTAGAATTTTCCAAATATTTCTAAATAGTTTTCTCTTTCAAATATTTAATCCTATTCTTTTACCAAGTCCTGTATTAACAAGATTAGTAAAACTTTTTTTATCTTGTTATAGCCATAATTCATCGTTTGCTATAAGTCTCCTTTGTGGTTGGTTAGGTGGTAACATTTCATTTATAAATCTAAGTAAATTCTTTTTGGTTCGTATAAAAAATAATTCATCTACGCCTTATCTTTTAGTCAAACGTCTCGTTCATCGAACTTTTAGTATTATTATTTTAGTTGCCCGTTTACTATATTTGGGTAGAGCTCTGTTACCTTTCCCTACTAAAAAATCGATGGATGATTTTTCATTAAATCAATGGAGAGCTGAGGGATCATTATGGCTATATAAACCATGGCCCACTTCTTTTTTCAATTATCGTAAATGGAATCGACCATCACGATACATTGCGAATAGTCGATTTAGTAATAGGGGTCCGGCAAAGAAAAATGTATCTCAATATTTTTTCGATACATGTTTAAGTGATGGGAAACAAAGAATATCTTTTACATCTTTACCTAGTTTTTCGATTCTTCGAAGGAATCTGAAGAACTACTTAAACATTTCAAGAATTTCCCCCTCATATGATACTTTTTATCAAGAGTGGATGGATACAAAGGAACAAGAAAAGAATAATTTGTCTGGTGAAGTAGAAAAAAGAATTAAAGCTTTGGACAATGGATTTTATTTAGAGCGTATTGTAGAAAAGAAAATAGGTTTTTCTACTGTTAGTAGAGAAAATATTCCTAGTAAAATTTATGATCCTGTTTTAAATGGACAATTCCGCAGTAGAATTGCAATATCACAATCGCCTCTACTTCTAACGGAGAAGTCCCATGGGTTAATAAAAACACGGAAGCTACTCTATTTGTCGAAGAAAAATAATAAACTAAAATTTTGGATTTCTGATAAATGGCGGAAGTTGGAACGTAAGGATTTACCATTGCCTTGGGAACCACTAACCCAAGATGCTCGTCGAGTTTTGGTTCTACTCATAAAAGAGTTGAGAAATAAGAAATCTAAGATAGATTTACAGAAAGCTTATTTTTCGGAAGAACAAAAAGTTGTAACTTTAAATCAAGAAAATATTTCTCTTAGACCCTCGACAAGGACTAGTAATACAAATCCTTTAGGAAGGAAAGCAACTTGAAAATCACATATTAATTGGGAACTTATTTTAAATCTCTCTCTTCGACAAAGAATTTTATACTTCAATTATTTGGAAAGGGATAGATGGGAAACAATTAAACGTTCTTGGAAAGATTTAACATCTGGCAACTTCACTAAACTGAGAAATATTCGTTCTTTGGTCACGGAGACGCTACGGATTCATGAAGAATCTGCACTTGATGAGGTTCATAAAGAAGTACCTCGTTGGACTTCAGAACTGAAAAATGATAAATTTGATGTTATAGCTATTGGAGTTACTGATATTCGTCAAAGGAAAGTAAAGAATTTAGGTTATCTTACTAAAGGGAAGGAGAAAAGAAGAAAGATTGTGAGACGTTTCTCACAACAATCTGATTTTCGTCGGAAACTCATAAAAGGGTCCATGCGTGCCAGAAGACGTAAAACTTTGATATGGAATATTTTGCAACTTAAAATACATTCTCCCTTTTTTTTAAAAATAACTGAGAAACCGGCTTCATTTGAATCTACAGCAGCAACCGAAATTGTAGATATGAAACGAACTTTCGTAGATACTATAGGAATTGAAAAATTAATACCTTTGCTAAACGGAAGGGAAATCGCTGTCAGAAGAACCAAAGCTGACCGACTTGCAATAGCAAATAGATGGGATTTTCCATTAGCTCAATGGGGAAGAAGTTGGTTATCAATAATTCAATCGTATCTTAGGAAATATATAATATTACCCATATCAATAATACTAAAAAATATTATTCGTTTATTTTTATTACAAGTTCCTGAATGGAGTGAAGATTGGAATGACTGGAGTGAGGAAATTCATATAAAATGCACTTATGATGGGACTGAAGTTTCGGAGAGAGAATTACCAGAACAATGGCTTAGAGATGGTCTTCAAATAAAAATTATTTATCCCTTTCGCTTGAAACCTTGGCATAATTCTAAACTCAAGAGAGAAAAAAGTGAAATTGTAGGATCCAATATTTTTCATGCTCAAAGTAAGGGAGGAGAAGCATCCGATAATGAAGTAGCATATTTGTATGAATTGCAAAAAAACAAAAAATTTAGATACAGTTTTTTAACAGCTTGGGGATTTCAAACTAACTTACCTTTCGGTAATATAAAGAAACAACTTTCTTTTTGGAAACCAATTGGTAAGGAATTAAGTAGAAGATGGAGAAGAAAGATTTTCTCAAAAACTGCCAAATTTTATCAACTTTACCACAAAATATCGTTACTATACAGGACATTCAATATTTTCAATAAATTCAAAATTTTTACAGAGTTCGATATTCAAACAGATAAATGTGTAGATAGTCAAGTATCTGAAATTCAAGTCAATTGTGAATCAACTAGAAATTATACTCCAACTGATCAGATTATGAAAAAATCAGCGGTGGATATTAGTCGTGATTTCCAGAATTTCAGCTTCAGTGAAAATCAAGATTTTTCGCAAGAAATTGTAGTTGAATCTAAATATAAAAATACGAAGAACATTCGGGATTTGAGAAGTTTAATCGTATCTAAGAATAACCAACTTGGAAAATTAGTTCAACAAAATCATCTTAATGAAATCAATTTAGATTTTGATTTGAAAGGTAGAAATAATCGTCGATCTTTCAATAATAAAAAGGGGCTAAATAGGAGAAAATTCATTCGAATCTATCAAGCTTTTATTCGACTTTATATGAGAATAACCGGAGTGACAAAGAAACAAAATCATTTGATACAAATTTTTTTTAACAAATTGAAGAGAACTTTAAATGAAAGTTACCTTGAATTTATTCGAGCGAATCTAAATTTATTGATAAAATTAACAAGAAATTGGTCTTCGCTTCGTGAAATATTAAACAAATTTAATCAACTAAGTATCTTTCGTAGGAGAATCGAAAATTATCAAGTTGTGGACAAACTTTTGAAAAAAAGAAAGAGGGTTCTACAATTTAATACAGCTCAGAATATTCTATTCATTCCTCAAGCATATATATATCACAAAGCGTGGCGAATCAAAACAATGAATAAATGTTATCTTAAATATTTATTAAAATCTTGGACCCCCTCTCATTTTATTAGTAATAATACTAGAGATTTTTTAGGAGAAATACTCAGTTTCAGTGAATCGCAAAATTTAACGGAGAACAACTGGAAACGATGGTTACGATCCTCCAATCGATATAATTTACCTTCCCAGATATGGTATAAAGTATCACCGCATCAATGGAGGAATAGAGTTAGTAAACACTGGAAAGATACAAATTATTTTTCTAATGATTCTCGTAAGAAAAACCAAAGTTTACTTCTTTACAAACAAAAGGAAATTTATTCTATATTCGCTTCAGATTCTTTATCGACATACATTAAAGGAATTGGAAGATTTGATACACGTTACAAATATAACCTTTCTCTATATAGCTATCTCAGTCATACGGGAAGTTTAAACATTAAAAAATTTCCAGTGTGGCAAGATGAGAGAAGAGAAACTATATCTAATAATCGTATTAGACAAATATATAATTTTCAATTACTTAGTAATGAAAAAAGTAACGAAAATTTTATGGATTTCCTAAAAAGAGAAAAAAATATTTTTTTTAGATCTAATTTATTTTTATGGTTGGTCCCGGAATTTATCGGGAAGAAAGATATAAATAAAACAGAATTAGTACCAGTCTTTCACACTTCTTTGGTGGGGGAGGGGAGTAGAAAAACTATTCAAAATGGAAAATCACTTAGAGAAAGGGAACGTCATCAATCCATTCGTCAATGGAGATGGAAATCTAAGAATTTGGAAAGAAAATTCAAAGACTTAGGAGATATGGCTCCTGTTATGACTTTCATCCAAAATCAGAAAAATATTATTTCACTTTCTGCTAAGATGCGTGAAGATTTAGATTTATTTCGTCTCCTTTTTCGTAGAGATATAGGTATAAATCGATTAGCCATTAATTCGGAACATCGTTTACCACGAGTACTAGACGATCAAATTTTGATGTATAAAATCATAACTACTCTACTAAAGTTTAAATTTAGATTCAAAGAAAGATTAGATTCAAGTATTTTCGATGAATCTATTTTACGGATACAAGATTTTGAAAGTGAAAGGAAAATCACTCCAAAATCATTCAGTCTTGAAGAAATATTGCTTCCAAAACGTCGTAGGGAATTAAGAATATTAAACTCTTTGTATCTAGAATATGATATAAATCGAGAAGCAAAATTGAGTAGGGATTCTTCTTTCCATAAAGCTAAACGAAATAGCGAAGGCTTAATAGAAATGAATCGGGATTTTGATACAAATATAAATGAAAATATTAAACGTTTTCTTTGGCCTAGTTACCGATTGGAAGATTTGGCTTGCATGAATAGATTTTGGTTCAACACTAGTAATGGAAGTCGATTTTCTATGCTAAGGATTCGTATTTATCTGCCCATTTATAGTCAACGGAACTTTATGTATAACGTAAACACCAATAAAAGTTGATTATAAACAAATTGATTGGTACATACATATAAGTACTCAACATTTAAATGAATTTTATTAAGTTTTATTAAGTATTTATAATTATTTATAATTAATTATTTATAATTATTTATAATTATTATTTATTATTATTATTATTATCTCTATCTCACTCAATTTATGATTTTCGTGTGAATAAAAAAAAAAAAAAAATATATATATATATATATATATATATATATATATATATATATATTTTTTTAATATTATATTTTTATTTTTTATCCTAATTTATTAAACCTAATTTATTAAAAGAAAAAAAACGTTGCATTTTGGATTCCAGTTCTCCATCCTCATCTGCCTCTCTTTTCAATAATAAAGTTAACTTGTATTGTTGAACAAATAAATCCTTTCTAGGAATAACTATTTTTATCGCTAGAGATTCACCTTTTCGTTCAACTTCGAGTCACAAAAAGGGATCCGTTGATATTCAAGTATAAAATTTTACTTATATTTATGGGTCGAATAATCAAGCTTGACTATCACTTGGAGAAACATAATAAAATTTATTTATCCTAGAAGGGATCGTCACGAATCCTGCAAAGAAATGAACAGATTTTAGCTCATTTTTTTAAAGCAAGATGTACCAGGTTATAAGACTGAAATTTTTTAGTTCTCTGTACACTGAAACTTCTTCAATTTCTGTATTTCCAGAACGGAGGCTCGCACACAAATTTCTCTGTAATATGTAAATATCGATAAAATATTGATTTATATTCATCTCATAAAATTTTTTATTATTCGAAAATGAATTAATTAGAAGGAGAATAGCATATGGCCATGCTTGCTACAAAAGCAGATCCTATGACGGTAAGTATGGGTCCTCACCATCCATCAATGCATGGTGTTCTTCGACTTATAGTTACTCTAGATGGTGAAAATGTTATTGATTGTGAACCCATACTAGGTTACTTGCATCGAGGGATGGAAAAAATTGCTGAAAATAGAACAATTGTTCAATATCTTCCTTATGTGACACGGTGGGATTATTTGGCTACCATGTTTGCGGAGGCAATAACGATCAATGCGCCGGAGAAATTGACAAATATTCAAGTACCTAGGAGAGCTAGCTATATAAGAATAATCATGCTAGAGTTGAGTCGCATAGCTTCTCACTTGTTATGGCTCGGACCCTTCATGGCTGATATTGGTGCACAAACACCTTTCTTCTATATTCTTAGAGAAAGAGAAATGATATATGATTTATTTGAGGTTGCTACTGGGATGAGAATGATGCATAATTCTTCTCGTATTGGAGGAGTAGCTGTAGATTTACCTCATGGTTGGGTAGATAAATGTTTGGATTTTCGCGACTATTCTTCACCAAAAGTAGATGAATATGAGAGACTTATTACACATAATCCGACATTTTTGAAATGAGTAGAAGGAGTAGGTACTACTAATAGAGAAGAAGCTATAAATTGGGGCTTATCAGGACCTATGTTACGAGCTTCGGGAGTGAAATGGGACCCTCGTAAAGTAGATCATTACGAATGTTATGATGAATTAGATTGGCAAGTTCAAAGTCAGATAGAAGGAGATTCATTAGCTCGTTATTTAGTGAGAATTGGAGAAATGAGGGAGTCCGTCAAGATTATTCGGCAAGCTTTAAAAGTAATTCCAGGGGGACCATATGAAAATTTAGAAGCTCGACGACTTAATCAAGGGAAAAACTCGGAATGGAATGATTTTGAGTATCAATTCATTAGTAAAAAGCCTTCCCCTACTTTTAAATCACCGAAGCAGGAGCATCATGTAAGAGTAGAAGCTCCTAAAGGAGAATTAGGTATTTATTTAATTGGAGATGATAGCGTTTTTCCCTGGAGATGGAAAATTCGTCCACTCGGTTTTATCAATCTGCAAATCCTTCCTCAATTAGTTAGAGGAATGAAATTAGCAGATATCATGACGATTCTCGGTAGTATAGATATTATTATGGGAGAGGTTGATCGTTAAAATGGTACTCAACATGAATTTTGAAGAGCAAGCCATGGGTTTGCTCTACGAATTAGGATTCTCAAAAGATTTTTCTAGTTTCATATGGATTATCGCTTCTATCCCCATTCTTGTATTAGGAATTGTAATAGGAGTACTAGTTCTTGTATGGCTTGAAAGGAAAATATCAGCAGGAATACAGCAACGTATTGGACCTGAATATGCAGGTCCTTCAGGTATTATTCAAGCTTTAGCAGATGGAACGAAACCATCATTAAAAGAGGATATTATTCCATCTAGAGGAGATCGTTTTTTATTCAGTGCTGGACCAGCTATCGTGGCCATACCTGTTTTTCTGAGTTACCTAGTAATTCCCTTCGGCCATAACATTATTTTGGCTGATCTCAATACAGGTGTATTTTTTTGGATCGCTGTTTCTAGCATTGCTCCTCTCGGACTCTTTATGGCGGGGTACGGATCAAATAATAAATATTCCTCTTTAGGTGGTCTTCGAGCTGTTGCTCAATCTACTAGTTATGAAATTCTCTTAGCTTCACGTGTGTCATCCATATCTCTACGTGTGATTCGTTAAGATACTGATTCTTCCTATGGAAGAACGGTAAATTTAATAGGTAATTTTTTTTTCCTAACTGAGAAACTAGATAGTCATATAGGTTAGATTAAACAGCTTATTGATTTGCAGTAAAAAATTGAGTCCTATCCTCTACGTATAGGAGTGAAAGCATGCGTAACTATCGAAAAATAGTGTTTCCCAGGTTTTTTAGTTATTAGAGACTGTAAGCAGGAAGCAAAAGATAATTTGACTCATTTCATTGTATTCAAAATTGAGCAGAGGTAGATGGTTAGAAACACTAAGATACATGATGGATTAGTCACTGGAAAAGCAATTCTTTTTCCACGTCTTCATAATGAGATAAGGATCTGGCATTGTAGAGATGACCAAATAGTACCTCCTAAAAACTCTAATCTAGAGTATATCCCTGTCTACATAAGAATGACTATCAGGAACGAAGTAATCCTTTTTATGGTTCTCGTGTTTAAGAAAAAGAAGTAGGAATCATTTCTTTCTGTTCTACCTCAAGTTCGTAGTGATAGAAATAGACAAAAATAAGGAAAGGGCTTAAATTAACCATTCCTTTCTCTTCTCTTAAGTCGCCTCCAGTTAGTACTAACGAGTAACCCTATAGGCTGAGACAGATTCAGAAGCTTCTCCTAGCAGACAGAATCTCACTGGTTAATTTTTAAAGATATCAAAGATAATTTTCTAAGAATTATTATTAATGCAAATATTATATGATGCAAAGGAAGATTAAATTTTTACTTATACAACCACTGGGGAGCCGTATGAGACGAAAGTTTCACGTACGGTTTTGCAATAGAGATTTTAGCAGTGATGTTAATATCGACTATAATTATCTAACAGTTTAAGTACAGTTGATACAGTTGAAATCTAGTCTAATTTTGGTTTTTGGGGTTGGAATATTTGGCGCCAACCTATAGGTTTCATAGCTTTTCTCATTGCTTCGCCAGCCGAGTGTGAAAGATTGCCTTTCGATTTACCAGAAGCAGAAGAGGAATTAGTTGCAGGTTATCAAACTGAGTATTCAGGTATTAAATTTGGTTTATTTTACGTTGCTTCCTATTTAAACTTATTAGTGTCCTCATCGTTTGTAACAGTTCTTCATTTAGGTGGATGGAACTTCCCTATTCCATCCCTACCAAATCTTGATTATTTAGAATGGAAATTCATTACTGAGACTAGCGAGGTTATGAATATAATTGTAGGAATTATTGTTACATTAGCTAAAGCCTATCTATTCTTATTCATTTCCATCGTAACAAGATGGACCCTACCTAGAGTTAGGATGGATCAATTATTAAATCTCGGTTGGAAATTTCCTTTGCCTATCGCCCTAGGTAATTTATTATTGACAGCTTCTTCCCAACTTATTGCATAATTAAAGATGTATGTAATACGAATTTTTAGTAAAATTCTAAGATCCACCTTTTAATTAATGAATCGGTATTGGTCTATGAATAAGAAGAACAAATTAAAGTTTTTTAGGAATATTTCTCATATGTTTTCTATGGTGAATGGACCTCAGAATTATAGTCAACAAGCGATACAGGCCTCAAGATACACTGGTCAAGGTTTTATTGTTACCCTAGATCACATGAATCGTTTACCGATGACGATTCAATACCCTTACGAGAAATTAATTCCATCAGAACGATTTCGTGGACGTATTCACTTCGAATTTGATAAATGTATAGCTTGTGAAGTACGTGTTCGTGTATGCCCAATAAATTTACCTGTAGTTGATTGGAAATTTAGAAAGGATGTAAAGAAGAAACAATTAAAAAGTTATAGTATTGATTCTGGAGTTTGTATATCCTGCGGAAATTGCGTCGAATATTGCCCCACAAACTGTTTGTCGATGACTGAGGAGTATGAACCTTCAACTTATGATTGTCACGAATCGAATTATGACTAGATTGCTTTGGGACGTCTACCTATATCCATAATTGAGGATCCTACCATTCGAAGTGTTTCAAGTCTCAATTATTTACCTAAGGAAACTGTGGAGGGACATGCCGAATCAAGGACTATTACTACATTTTCAGATTGAGTATTATTTCTATATTAGTAGGAGCTAATAGAAGAAGATTTATATATACATATAAATAGTAGAAGCTAATAGAAGAAGATTGAATAGAAAAAGATTTCTATATATTTGGTATTCACTAAGATCTTCTATATTAACGATCAGAACTTTGCTACACTAAGAAGTATTTTAAGTTAATAAATAATTTTATGAAAGAGAGGACTTCAATTTATTGCGAATACAACAAATTTACCTGAATCGATTTACGAAGCTCTTTTTATTTTTATAGAATTAGGTCCCATATTTGGAAGTTTAGGAGTGGTATTTCTTACTAATATAGCTCATTCTGCTTCTCTATTAGGATTGGTTTTCGTTTGTATATCCCTACTATACCTCTTACTGGATGCAGATTTTGTAGCTACTGCACAGATTCTGATATATGTAGGAGCCGTAAATATTTTAATTGTATTTGCTGTTATGCCGATAAATAAACCGCAACCTTTTCAAATTTTACCATCTTGGACTGTAGGAGATACCATTACTTTAACCCCTTGTACAAGTCTTTCCTTCTTATTAATCTCTATGATTCTCAATGTACCATGGTCAAACATATCTTTGGTCGCACAATCAAATGAAATTATGGAACAAGTTTCAAAGAGTAGTGTTCAACGTATCGGGTCTTCTTTATTAATCGATTCTCCACTTCCATTCGAACCTCCTTCTGTAGTTCCACTAGTTGCTTCAGTAGGAGCTATTACCATAGCTCGTAGAGAGGAGAAGGTTGAATTGCAAAAGCATAAATCTATACAAGTTACTAAAGATTCTTCCGTTTCATAAGTACAATAGAAACTTCATTAACTTCTACTTAAGTTAATCTAGGTTTATAAGAAGGAGTTAATTTATTACGCTTGAACATGCACTTATTGTAGGTGCTTCCCTATTCCGTATCGGAATCTTCGGATTAATTACAAGTCGAAATATGGTTAGAGCACCTACGTGTCTTGAATCAATTTTTAATGCAGTTAATGTAAATCCTGTAATATTTCCTAATGCTCCAGACGCAGAACAAGTAAAAGGAGAAATTTTTGCTATTTTTACTGTAGCTATTGCAGCTGCTGAAGCAGCTATTGGATCATCCATAGCTTTAGCAATCTACCGCAATAGAAAATCGACTCGTGTTGATCAATTAAATTTGTTGAAATGGTGACAAATTTCATATTTTTCTTTTATTCTTATTACAGCTTCCATAATGGTGAGAAACACCATAAATATTACATAATGTTCTTCTGTAATAATATTATTCGTCAATACTACTCTAACTCTATATGTTTCTCTTTTGTCCCGTGCCATTAAGTCGTATATATTAGATTCTATTTATCACACGAGAATCCTTCTATTTATGGTATTATTGTGATTAATAAATATCAATGAATTACTAAATAATTCACAAACGTATCCATTTCCTTGTTCGACTGCTAAGAAAACTGAGTAATAATTATAACTCATTCTATAGTATCTAAGAAAAAACAAGGGAGAAAAAATAAAAAAGTTTTTTTTGTCTATATATTAAAATTATATATATAATTGGTAATGTAAATAAGAATATCTTATTGATTTTAAAGCTTCTTGGGATCCTATAGGGAGGCAGTAAATCTAATGGCCCATCGCGTAAAAATTTATGATACATGTATCGGTTGTACTCAATGTGTAAGGGCTCGTCCCACAGATGCTTCAGAAATGATTTCCTGGGATGGATGTAAGGCTAATTAAATAGCTTCTGCTCCTAGAACAGAAGACTGTGTAGGTTGCAAAAGATGTGAATCCGCTTGTCCAACAGATTCTTCGAGTGTACGTGTCTATTTAGGTTCCGAGACGACTCGTAGTATGGGTTTAGCTTACTAATCAACAATTATTAATTAATAAATTCTTTTTTTTCTTTTCTTTTTTCCTAGACAGTCTCACTTTTCTGACAAATGGGAAATCTATACTAAAATTTTTTTAGGTATGGATTTCCTATCTAAATTTTTTTCTATTCTTATCACGAGCAACTTCCCTTGGCTAACCATAATTGTTCCTTCGCCTATAATTGCAGGCCTATCAATACCTTTACTTCCTAGTAAGGGTAATAAAATTATTAGATGGTACACCTCAGGTATTTGTTTGGTAGAATTTATCTTAATAACTTATGTATTTTGCAAGTATTTCCACTTCAACAATCAATTCGTTCAATTAAAGGAAGATTATAACTGGATAAATTTTATCGATTTCCATTGGAGACTAGGGATTGATGGACTCCCTATTGGGCTTATCTTACTAACAGGATTTATAACTACTTCAGCCATTCTAGCAGCTTGGCCAATCACTCGGAATCCCCGATTATTCTATTCTTTAATGTTAGCAATGTATAGTGGTCAAGTAGGATTATTTGCTAGTCAAGACATTTCACTTTCCTTCTTGATGTGGGAACCAGAATTAATTCCAGTTTACCTACTTCTATCTCTGTGGGGAGGAAAGAGACGTTTATACGCAGCTACGAAGTTCATTTTGTATACCGCAGGTAGTTCTGTTTCTTTACCAATGGGAGCCTTAACCATGGGACTTTACGGGTCTAACAGTCCCACTCTAGACTTCGAAATTTTAGCCAATAGATCTTACCCTATAGGATTGGAAGTAATTCTGTATTTAGGCTTTCTTTTGGCTTACGCAGTGAAACTACCCATGGTTCCGTTACATACTTGGTTACCGGATACTCATGGGGAAGCACATTATAGTACATGTATGCTTCTAGCCGGAATTCCATTAAAAATGGGGGGGTATGGATTGATTTGAATCAATGTAGAATTACTACCCCATGCTCATTCCATATTTGCTCCATGGTTAGTAGTGATAGGAGCTATCCAAATCGTTTATCCAGCTCCGACGTCCTTTAGTCAACGTAACTTAAAAAGAAGAATTGCTTATTCATCGGTCTCCCACATGGGTTTCATACTTATCGGACTCGGTTCCGCTACAGATATAGGTGTTAATGGAGCTATTCTACAAATGATTCCTCATGGATTAATTGGTGCTGCGCTATTTTTTCTGGCAGGAGTAACTTACGATAGAACACGTACCCTTCTTCTTGATCAAATGGGAGGGATGGCTACTCGTATACCAAAAATTTTTACAATGTTCAGTAGTTTCCCAATGGCTTCTCTAGCTTTACCGGGGCTTAGTGGTTTTGCAGCAGAACCCATGATTTTTTTGGGAATGGTTAATAATCAAAATTTTTCCTTTATTTTTAAAGTAGTTGTTATTGTAGTAGCGGCTATTGGAACGATACTAACTCCAATTTATTTACTATCAATGTTACGACAAATATTTTATGGATACGGAATCGTAAAAAATTTAACTTCACACGTTACAGATGCTGGACCAAGAGAGATTTTCATCCTTATTTGCTTATTCTTTCCCATAATCGGAATCGGTATTTATCCTAATTTGATTTTATCCTTATCGAATAGCAAAGTTGGGTTTGTTATATCACAAAACTTCCTTTCCGAGTAATGAGAATCGAGGTAAAGAATAAAAAGAATATTTCTAATAATTAGATTATTGATGCTCGTAACGAACTTCAAGTGAATTTCCTAAACATATGATTTATAGTTCTCACTTAAAAAAACTTCTCTGCACTATTACTATTAATTCAAGTTATTTCAAATAGTGAATTTATATAGAAATATTTATAAATTCACTATTTGAAAGAAGATAATTTTTAATACTTATTAATTTCACATAATGTATCTTGTATATTTAAATACTCAAATACTTCTATTTTTATCGAAATTATTTCTTATTTTATCGATGAAAGATTCAACCTTGTGTTCCGAGTCAGTTTAACCATCCATAACTATGCAAACCTTTTTCTAAAAGATTGACTCCTGAATAACGAGACCAAGCTATAGAAAATCCTGGGGGCGCTACAATTGCTGATTCTTCACCCTGCCAACCCCCAATTATTCTAATATGTATATGAATCGCAAATGAAAGCCAAGTGATTAAAGCCCAAGTTTCCTTAGGGTCCCAACTCCAGTAGGATCCCCGAGCTTCATTAGCCCATACTGCTCCGAGGAGAATACCTATGGTTAAAAACAAAAATCCTAAGCTGATGATTCGGTAACTCCAACAATCCAACTATTAAGTTAATTGCAATTTACGATAATCTATAGATAGCGAATGAAAAGTCTTTTTGTTACTAGTACCACTATTACTACTATTATTACTACTATTACTACTATTACTACTATTACTACTACTTGTACTATTTATAACTTCATCACTTAATCTAAAATTTAAATTTTTTTTGTAAATCAAAGACCAAATAAATGAATTTACGTTAAATTTTAATATAGGAAGATTTTTTTTTTTGTTTAACGTAGTAATTGACGAAGCTGTTGCTAATAAGGATCCACATGAAAGAGTAGCGTAGCTGAGTATCATCATACTTACGTGCATTATTGACCAATGAGATTGCAAGGCAAGTACTAGAACTGTGGATTGTTGCATCTCCGCAGGGAGACCCAGAGTGGCAGAACCGTGAGTCAACATAGCAATCGGTGCAATAATGATACCTAACAAATCGTTTTGGCTTCGAATTTCCGAAATTATATAAATTAGGGAGAAACTCCATGGAAGAAACATAAAAGATTCATATAGATTGCTTAACGGTAAGTGTCTAGAATAGAACCAGCGAGTTAATAAAGGTCCGGTTACACAAATATAAGCAATTATTATGCTTCTATTGCCTAAAGAGCTTACCCCTACGTCGTTTATACAAACGATTCTTCCCCGAGAAGCGAGAGTTGCGGGAAAAGGAAAAAAGAAAGGAATATGAGCTAATACATGTTCTAGAGCTACTAGTATCGTAATAAATAAAATTTTTTAAATTATATTTGAGTCAAACCAAAATTCTCTACCAAGGTTTTGTATAAGAATTTCGATATAAGAATAAATATGTATATCTAATATTATATATAAATAATTTTATATAGAAATTCAATTAGTTATAATCCTTCTCCTTCTTCTCTTTCTTCTTTTTTTTTCTTCTTTTTCCTCTTCTTCTTTTTATTCTTTTTCTTTTTCTTTTTATTCTTTTTCTTATTCTTTTTATTCTTCCTAAATGCCGCTACTCGGATTCGAACCGAGATGCAATAGCACTGCTTCCTAAGAGCAGCGTGTCTACCAGTTTCACCATAGCGGCTTGTTAAAGTTAATAGTAACATATTTACTGTTAAATTGTCAATTTTGAGAAATTAACAAGTAAGTCATATTGAATATCGACAAATATGAATCTTAAGAATAAGATAAGTTAATTTAGTTACGACGGAACATAGCGCAGCTTGGTAGCGTGTCATCTTGGGGTGATGGAGGTCATGGGTTCAAATCCCATTGTTCCGAAAAAACATACCGTACCTTAATAAAAATAGAAAAATATTCCCTTTTTTTTCTCAGAATTCCTTATTTCTTGATAACAACGGGAAAATGAGTAGGATTTTCTTCAATGAATTTGGAAGCAACGAAAAAATGACTTTCCTTTAGTATTTTACAAATGATTAACATGTCTCTGATAGTTTAATAAAAAGAAATAAACCAAATTTATTAAACTATCATTCTTTTCCTCTCCTCAGATATTTATTCATAATAAATTTAAAAATTTTCTATCTCTCTCGTTAATCTATAATAAATGCGCGTTACTCTATCCTAATAAAACGCTAATTTCTCATTTATTTATCATCTATTCAAATTTTGTTTCCATAATTGAATTTGATTAATTATGGGTAACCCACCCAGAGAAGCTATTGATACTACAGTTGCCACAACAATAGCACCTCGATAATCATATTGTTCAGGTTTCTGGAAAGTGGGTACAGAAATTACTAAATCTTTCATAGGAGTATTAGATGCTATCAAAACTATTGAACCATATTCTCCTATCGCTCTTGAAAAACCTAAAGCTGTTCCTGCTAATAGTGAGGGGGTTAGAAGTGGGAATAAGATTTGCCGAAAAGTCGTCCAAGATGATGCACCTACACACCAAGCAGCTTCTTCTAATTCTTCTTCTGCATCCTGCGAAACTGGTTGCACTGTACGTACCACGAAAGGTAATGATACGAGGATCATAGCAATAAGAACTCCTAAACGACTAGAAACTATTTTTATACCCAATCGAGAGCAAATTGGGCCCATCCAGCCTCTATCACTATATACAGTCATTAAAGTAGGACCTCCTACTGAAGCGGGAAGAGCGAAAGGAGGGTCAACTATAGCATCTGGAGTTTCTTTTCCAGTAAATTCATATTTAACCAAAACCCAAGCAATGATTAGTCCAAATAAAACGTTTGTAATAATTGCTAGAGGAGCTGTGAAAAACGTAATAGTATAAGCTGATGATATAATTGGTTCAGTAGTTACTTTTAACAAGATATCCCAAGGTTGTTTTTTAGCTTTGCATAATAAAACAGATGTAGGCGGAGCTAATATAAGGGTACCGTGGTGCAAACTTAAAGCTAAAGCTGATTCGAATTTATTCAAGAATCGAATCTTTCCTTTAGTTATTAGAAGTAGTATTAGTGGAGGAATAAAAAGAAGTTGGCTCATTTTTATTGAAAACCCTAGATTAGCCAGGAATAGGAACTGTAGTAAAACTCATTAGTTATTTTATTGAATTGATTATTTCGATCCTACGGAGAAACAAAACTACAAGAAATTAATCCTGTAGCTTTGTTTTCCTTACAATTTTATGAAACTACTCATCGTATTGCGAATCATCTGACTTACTAATAGATGTAGATTTAGATGATTCAGGAGACTTATCATTTGCTGCGTAATAAAAACTCTTCGAACGACCACTCGGAATTAACTGTGCTAAAGAAAAAGCTTTTATTGCAGTTCTATTAGCCTTCGCTCTCCACACAGTTTTACGAATCCGTTTTTTCGATTTAGAAGTACGCTTCTTTGGAACTGCCGTAATTAAAAATACCTTTTTTTCTCGTTTCTTTCTCCCTCTCTTCTTCTTCGTTCCACCAGTTACTCGTCACCCCCCTGGATTTTATGAAGATTTAGAACTAAAATATTTTCGTTTCCAACCAAGTGATTAAATATAAAATTTTTTATTTCTTTCTTATTTATAGAATTCCCTTCCATTTAAACAAATGGAATCGACTACGAATCGGGCTAAATTTGGTCGATATCCCAATTTACGTCGCATTTTTTTCTTAGAACGCATCTTATAAATCGTTATTCTGTTTCTAAAATACGAATGTAAAACTCTTCCTTTAATTGTGGCATCTCTTAACCAAGGATCCCCAAAAGTTATATTTGATTCATGATGAATCATTAATACTCGATAAATTAAGACTCTAGTATTTAAATCTAAAATATTTGGATTCAGTGAAGCAAAGTGACGCATATCATAAAATCTTCCTGGTTCGACTCGGAGTTGCTCACCTCCGGTGTCAATTATTGCATATGTACCCATTTCGAAATTTATTATATCAGAATTTCCGTACAATTAAATTTTAGATGAAGCGTTAGTAGTTGAAGTAGAACTAGTATTTTCAATTGCTTCGATTCTGTGAATTCTTTCTAAAGAAACGTCTTTGGTACCGATGTAAAAAAAAATATATATATATATATATTTTTTTTTTTTACAATATATCCCTTAGTAAGCGAAGTATATATAATACTTTAAATGTATAAATATACAAATATATGAATATGGAATAGAAAATCTAAAAATAGATTTGTTATTCTACATTTTTTATATATTAATGTATCCCATTTCGATACTCCATTCTTTTTTTGTAATCTAGTGAATTATAAACTAAAATTTTTTTAAAAATAATATTTTACTTTAATAAAAAAGAAAAATTTTTCTATGAAACTCATATATCAATGTGCTTGGATTGTCCCTATATGCCCACTTATAGCTTCTATTTTAATAGGATTAGGATCACTTTTCTTTGATAAGTCTACAAAAAGTATTCGTCGTATATGTGCTACTAGTCGTACCTCACTACTAAGCGTAGCTATGGTCATTTCCCTTAATCTTTTTTATCAATAAATTATTGATAATTCGATCTATGAATATTCATGGTCGTGGATCTCAAATGGAGATATCGTTTTGGAACCGGGTTATTTAATTGATCCACTCACCTCTGTAATGCTAGTATTAGTCACTACCGTAGCAATTGTAGTTATGATTCATAGTGATGGTTATATGTCTCATGACCAAGGATACATTAGGTTTTTCGTTTATCTCAGCCTCTCTACTGCGTCTATGTTGGGATTGGTACCCAGCCCCAATCTAATACAAATTTATATTTTTTGGGAATTAGTAGGAATGTGTTCTTATTTATTAATAGGTTTCTGGTTTACCTGGCCCGATGCGGCTAACGCCTGTCAAAAAGCTTCTATTACTAATCGCATAGGGGATTCTGGATCATTATTAGGAATCTTAGGTTTTTACTGGATAACTGGTAGCTTCGAATTTGAGGATTTGTTTAAATGATTCAACGATTCACTCGCTAATAATGAAGTGAGTCTTTTTTTCGCTACTTCGTGTGCTTTGCTTCCATTTCTAGGTCCGGTAGCTAAACCTGCACAATTTCCACTTCATGTATGGTTACCTGATGCTATGGAGGGACCCACACCTATTTCAGCTCTTATTCATGCAGCTACGATGGTAGCAGCAGGAATTTATCTTGTAGCTAGAATGTTTCCTCTTTTCGAAAGTCTACCCTTCGTTATGAGTACAATTTCTCGGATAGGTGCAGTAACTGCTTCATTAGGGGCTACTATAGCTTCTGCTCAAAAAGATCCTAAAAGGGGTTCAGCTTATCTGACAATGTCACAATTGGGTTATATGATGTTAGCTTTAGGTATAGGTTCTTATCAAGCTGGTTCATCTCACCCCACAACACATGTTTATTCTAAGGCTTTATCATTTCTTGGATCAGGATCAGTAATTCATGCTACGGAACCTATAGTTGGATATCGTCCTGATCAAAGTCAAAATATGACTCTTATGGGTGGTATTAGAAAGTATATGCCAATTACAGGAACAACTCTTTTGCTAGGTACACTCCCTTTATGTGGTATTCCACCGTTCGCCTGTTTTTGGTCCAAAGATGAGACTATTGCGGATAGTTGGTTACACTCCCTTATAATTGGATCAGTTGCATTGCTTACAGCGAGTCTAACTTCTTCTCATACGTCTCGAATCTATTCCTTAACCCCCGAAGGTGATTTTAGAGCTAATTCTTCTAAGGAAAATACTTCTATTTCTACTGCTTCTATATGGGGGGAACCCCAATTATTAGGGGAGTTTAGCGAAAGAGAAACGGATTCTGTTTCAAAGATACTCAAAGAAGTTTCTCCGAAAGATTTTATTCGATTCGTGCGAGACGATCGAGAATCCAATAACTCTTCTGAGAAACAAATCGATTCTTCATACCCCAAAGAATCAGATTATACTATGCTAATTCCCTTACCTATATTACCAATACCCACTTTACCTGTCGGGTTTGTAGGAGCTCCTTTCCCTGATGGATAATCGGGTTCGGATTTATTGTCTCATTGGTTGAATCCACTTAGAATTTATCTTCCGGAAAAAGTTTCTGCTAACTGGTTAGAATTCTTCCGAGAAGCTATTACTTCAATTAGTGTAGCCTCTACCGGAATATTTTTTGCTTTCATTCTATATGGACCCACATCTACTTTCCCACGAGATTCAGAGAAGGGAATCGATCCTCGACTAGAAGGTTTTTCGGGTCTTTTTATGAATCACATGTATGACTGGTCTCGCTATCGGGGTTACATAGATCAAAACTATAACAGAATTTTCGTTGAAGGTACGTGAATATTTGCTTATGCTTTATCCCTTTTCGATAGATGGGTAATCGATGGAATCGTTAATTGCACTGGTATTTTAAGTTTCTCTGGAGGTGAGGGAATGAGATATAGAGAAGGAGGAAGAGTATCTTCGTATTTATCTGGATCAGTTTCTGGTATGATTATCTTATCACTGATAATATTTAGTACAGCGGTGAACTAGACACGAGTTAGGATTGTTGATTAAGTATAATTTTCAAAATTGAAGTAATGATGGTATGATTGCTGATACTGATTCCTCTCACTTCCCCACTTCCTACTCTCACTACTTCATCTACCAAAACGACTGGGCAGATCGGATAGAATCTTACGTGTTCTAGCATTCAACCAGCCTATGATCGGCTCTACAGCATGGAGTAGGCAGAGAGGTGAGAGGACCAACGGGGTAACTTTCTTTGTTTGATTGAAATAAATTTTGTAATTAAGTAACAATTTCAAGTACTATAATATATGCTTCGCTTCATTTAAGGAAGAGAGTTGGAAAGATAAGTAAATTAAGTTGAGACTATCTTACTACTAGCTAGCCTTTAAAAGAAAAAACAGGCCTTTTTTTTTCCGGCAGGGCTAGAGAGGTCTTTGTTGCCCTTCGGTAGAGTAAGTATACTTAGTAAACTGGCAAGATTGCAGCACTGTTGAAATCGATTGATCAATATGGGGACAGTGGAGACATGGTGATGGTTGACTGCCTCCCTTTGTATCGGAGGCTTTCCTTGGGGAGGCAAAAGGGATTGCTATCGTTATCTCTTTTCTATATAATAGAAAGTAAGGTGTATGCGAAGTTTTCAAAGTTCTGGAGAAAGCTTTGGGTTTTTTAACGGTTCACGAACCGGTCACAGGTCGGTTTGAAGAACAAGAGTCTTTGGTATAAGATTGAACTCTTTGCATTGTTCCTCAGTAGCTCAGTGGTAGAGCGGTCGGCTGTTAACCGATTGGTCGTAGGTTCAAATCCTACCTGGGGAGATCCATATTTTTGTAAATCTTCCGTTATCCTGCTGTATCTGACGGAAGTTCCTCAAACTTATCATCCGTTGATCCAATCAAACAAGAACATATATTTCAACTATTATTTTGGGAGTCCCCGACTGAAGTAAAAGAACCCACTGTTCTTTCAATTCTATTTACTTGCCCAGCCAGAGTCTCAAGCATTTGATTAGTCCTATCGATAGTCCACAGGTA